ATATATATTGTTTTTTTATTTTTAAACAATATATATATATAAGATTTTGGTGGGGGCAATTACCCGGTACGGCTTTTCTTGTTTTAGGGGTTTGGCAAGATATGATGAAGCTTCTAGTACTTAGGGGGGTAGGGGGGTTTGACGAAAATCCTCCGGGGGGAAACTTAAGGTTTTCTGGTCTTGTGATAACATCCTTATGCACATGATATACACAAGTGCAATTCTTAAGTTATGTCATTCCAACATGCAGGTACTGTTATCATGAAACATTTATGAACACCCCGGGTTTTTAAATTAAACATCACTGGAAATGGTGAAGAAAAAGCCCCCAAACAGAAAAACCCCATGCCTATAAGAGAGCGCCCGGCTTGGTGGGTAACGAACAGTGTGAACCACACCAATAACCTATGTCATTTATAGTGCACAGTGTGAGTAGTTCGGGAGTTGGGACCCTGAAATAGGAGCCAAATGCCAGGAATAGATCACTGAGTGCTACCCCCACAATTTGTGCCCGTGATTCTATCATTAAACGGAAGCCCCTGAATTGTGCTGGTTGGTCGGTTCTTACTGCATTTCTATTTGACTCCGCCGATGTTTGGTGGTCTTTGCAAGGAATATTTTGAGAGCGACATATCCGCTGTTATAGCAAATTCTTCTTGTCGAGAGGAGTTCATGTCAGTTCGTAAACCGCATCCTCGTATACGACAAATATAAGTGTTCTGAGTTCGAATGCTCCGGATAGTGAGAGTTTGAAAAGAATGGGTTTGTTCCTACCTCATTATGTACGATAAAGAGTAATATGTAACCTTGCGAGGAAGCATTAAAAATTTAAATTTTAGTTGTTGCCATGAAATAACAACTACATTTACCAAAGCATAAATGCTGCATATAAATCAATGCTTGTTAGACATAATATAATGTCTTCAGAGGGTAGTTTAATTTATGATCTTAGCTTTGGGAGCTAAGGGTGAGAGTTAAAATCTCTCCTCTCTGATTGCGCTAGGAAGAATTTTAATCTTCAATCTCCGGTTTACAAGGCCGGTGCTTTAGAATTAAGCTACTAGGGCATATTATCAGTCGAGCATTTTGTTTTCTATTCAGGCAACTAAGGGGTTGAGAATTAAGAATAGGGTGAAGTATAATACGGATGCAGTTTGTCCAATAATAATGAACGGATGTTCTACGGGTATTCCTCCAATTCACGTTAACACAAGTATGTCGGCCACAAGTAGTCAGAATAGGATTTGGGAGGCGGGCCGGAATGTTAGTGCTCGTTGTTTAGAGGTGTGCAGTAGGGGGACAAGCATCAAGATTAAAATAGAGAATAATAGTGCTAGTACACCACCTAGTTTGTTGGGGATAGACCGGAGGATGGCGTAGGCGAAGAGGAAGTATCACTCTGGTTTAATATGGGGTGGGGTGACTATTGGGTTGGCGGGGATGAAATTGTCTGGATCACCTAAGACATTAGGGTAAAATAAAGCTAGTGAAGTGAGGGCAGTTAATATAATAATGAACCCTAAAAGGTCTTTATAGGAAAAATAGGGGTGGAAGGGGATTTTGTCGGCATCGGAATTTAGGCCTGCGGGGTTATTGGACCCTGTCTCATGGAGGAATAATAGGTGGAGTATAGTTGCGGCTAGTACTACGAAGGGAAGGAGAAAGTGGAATGCAAAGAATCGGGTGAGTGTGGCATTATCTACCGAAAATCCCCCTCAAATTCATTGGACTAGGGTGTTTCCCACATACGGAACGGCAGATAGGAGGTTTGTAATTACTGTTGCCCCTCAGAATGATATTTGTCCTCATGGGAGGACATATCCAACGAAAGCTGTCATCATCACAAGTAGGAAAAGAACAACCCCAATGTTCCATGTCTCTTTATAAAGATAAGAGCCATAGTATAAGCCTCGGGCAATGTGTATGTAAAGACAAATAAAGAAGAATGATGCCCCATTGGCGTGTAAGTTTCGAATTAGTCAACCGTAATTGACGTCTCGGCAGATGTGTGCCACAGAAGAAAAGGCTGTGGAGATGTCAGAGGTGTAGTGTATTGCAAGAAATAGGCCGGTAAGGATTTGAGTAATTAAGCAGAGTCCTAGCAGGGAGCCAAAGTTTCATATAGCGGAGATGTTGGAGGGTGTGGGGAGGTCGACCAGGGCGTCATTAGCAATTTTTAAAATTGGATGGGTTTTTCGTAGGCTTGCCATTAAATGTTTCTATAGTTGAATAACAACAGTGGTTTTTCATATCACCAGTCCTGGTTAGAATCCGGGTGGAAATTATGGAATATTTTATTTTATTATTTATGGTATTATTGGTGTTAGGGGTATTAGGGGTCGCCTCTAACCCCGCCCCATATTTTGCGGCTCTGGGGTTGGTATTAGGGGCCGGGGGAGGGTGTGGAATGTTGGCGGGGTATGGGGGATCCTTCGTTTCCTTAGTGTTGCTGTTAATCTACCTGGGGGGAATGTTAGTGGTGTTTGCTTATTCTGCAGCCTTGGCTGCGGAGCCCTATCCGGAGTCTTGGGGGGATTGGTCAGTTCTAGGGTATGTATTAGGCTATGCTTTGCTGTGTATTATGGCTGTTTTGTTATGTGTAAAAGATATGAGTCAACCTAGTTATGTTATAGATGAATTTAATGGGCTATCAGCATTGCGTGGGGATTTTGGGGGCGTATCATATTTATACTATTTGGGAGGAGAAATACTTATAATTTGCGGGTGGGCTTTGTTGCTAACCCTCTTTGTAGTTCTCGAGTTATCTCGGGGGCGGGAGCGGGGGTCTTTACGGGCAATTTAGGCAATGAGGGTGACCAGTAGGGCGATCGTAGTAGTTAAAAGAAGCATACCCAGGTAGGTCTTGATCAACCCTTGTTGGGGGTCGTTGACTGTTTTGATCATTGGAATCTGAATTGTTGTTGCTCCCTTCGGCCCGGTCTTCTCAAGCCAAGTCTGATCTACTAATTGAGTGGCTGCGGTTTGTCCTATTATTAGCATGACTTTGGGCATGGTTCGATGGATAATTGATGAGTAGTACCCAAGTATATTAGAGAAGTTGTGAGGCTTGATGCTGGGGGCCGTTTTTAGTTGTTTGTTGGTTAGGTTGGCAAGTTCTATGGCTGTAATTAGTCCAGTGATGGTTACCACTAGTGCGGCAAGCTTTAGAAGAGGGGGTATTGTTATAATCTGGGTTTTTGTAGGTATAAAGTTTGAGGTGATAATAAGGCCAGCAATAATACTTCCTCAGGCAAGACGCTTAATAGGGTTTAGTAGCGTTGGGTCATTTTCATTGATTGGGGACAGGGGTAAAAATCGGGGTTGTCCTATAGATGCGAAGAAAATAATACGGAAGCTGTATACTGCTGTGAAAGACGTTGCCAACAGGGTTAGGGTAAGGGCTCAGGCGTTTAATAGGGACGTGTTTAATGCTTCAATAATGGCATCTTTTGAGAAGAAGCCCGCTAGAAAGGGGGTTCCCGTCAGGGCCAAGCTTCCAATGGTTATGCATGAAGATGTGAATGGCATGGTGTGATGAAGGCCCCCTATTTTTCGAATATCCTGTTCGTCGTTAAGGCTATGGATTACAGAGCCTGAACATAGAAAGAGTATTGCTTTAAAGAAGGCGTGGGTGCAGATATGTAGGAAGGCTAGTTGAGGCTGATTCAGTCCAATAGTTACTATCATTAATCCTAGTTGGCTGGATGTTGAAAAAGCTACAATCTTTTTAATATCGTTTTGGGTCAAAGCACAAACTGCTGTAAATAGCGTTGTTAATGCTCCGAGGCATAGGCAGGTCGTAAGTGCTGTTTGGTTGTTTTGCATGATGGGGTGGAGGCGGATTAGTAGGAAAATGCCTGCAACGACTATTGTGCTGGAATGCAGTAGGGCAGATACCGGTGTGGGACCTTCTATTGCAGCTGGCAGTCAGGGGTGGAGCCCAAATTGAGCAGACTTACCGGTAGCGGCTAGGACAAGACCTATTAAAGGAAGGGTGAGGTCTATATTTTGGGTTGTGATAAAGACTTGCTGTATTTCTCAGCTGTTTGCATTTATTGCTAACCATGCTATGCTTATAATTAAGCCAATGTCGCCTACACGGTTGTAAATGACGGCTTGTAGGGCTGAGGTATTCGCGTCTGCTCGCCCATGTCACCAGCCGATTAAGAGAAAAGATATGATTCCAACTCCTTCCCAGCCAATAAAAAGTTGGAATATATTGTTGGCGGTAACCAACGTAATTATAGCAATTAGGAAAATGAGTAGGTACTTGAAAAAGCGGTTTATGTAGGGGTCTGCTGATATATATCATGAGGCAAATTCTAGAATGGATCAGGTCACATATAGTGCAATGGGGGTAAAGATGATAGAAAACTGATCAAATTTAAAGCTTGTATTAATATCAAAGGTTATTGTATTAATCCAGGCTCAGTTTGTTGTGATTGCTTCTATGCCCTGATCTAGGAAAATAAATAGTGGTATTAAGCTAATAAAGAAGGCTAGTTGAACCGCAGTTTTTACCTGTAGGAGGGCCCATGATTTCTTTTTAATAGAGGGGCTTAGTGTTGTAATAATGGGGTAGGCTAGTACCAGTAGAACAAGAAGTAGTGATGTGTTAAATATTAGGGTTGTATTATTCATAGCCGCTACTTGGAGTTGCACCAAGAGTTTTTGGTTCCTAAGACCAATGGATGAACTATTATCCTTTAGGGGCCAAGGGACCCATAGAGTCTAACTACGGCTTGGAAAAATTAGCACTCTCCCAAGATCACTTTCTCCCCTGGTGAACAAGAAGGTCTTATCTTCCGTCTCTAGAATCACAATCTAGAATTTTATTTAAACTATGTTTACACATGCATCAGCTTCACATAAGCTCAGGCTTAAACATAAGGAGAATTAAAGGTGTTAAGTGCAGAGTAATCAGAAGATGTTCTCGGGTGTGGGAGGGCTCTAGGCCAATGATGTGGTGGGGGGTGGGCCCTCGTTGAGTCATTAGGAATATGTATAAGGAATAGCCCGCTGTAATTAAAGTTCCTAGGCCGGTCAATAGGATCGTAAAATAGGATCAATTAAATATTGAGGTGATGATTATTAGTTCCCCCATTAGGTTGGGGAGGGGAGGAAGGGCTAGGTTTGCTAATGATGAAATAAACCATCATGTGGCTATTAGGGGGAGCAGGGTTTGTAGGCCTCGTGCTAGAAGGAGTGTCCGGCTGTGTGTCCGCTCATAGTTGGTGTTTGCCATACAAAATAGTGCGGAGGAAACAAGACCGTGGGCGATTATTAAAATAATTGCCCCAGTAAAGCCTCATGGTGTTTGGATTAGAATTCCTGCGGCCACTAATCCTATATGGCTCACTGAAGAATAGGCAATTATCGACTTTAGGTCTGTTTGTCGCATGCAGATTGACCCAGTTATGATAATGCCCCAAAGAGCGAGGATAATAAATGGGTAGGCCAGTTCTTTGGTGAGGGGGGTAAGGATTATTATAATCCGTATCATGCCGTAGCCGCCCAACTTCAGGAGAACTGCGGCAAGCACCATCGATCCTGCGATTGGTGCCTCAACATGTGCTTTAGGGAGTCACAGGTGGACACCATACAAGGGTATTTTAACAAGGAATGCCACGAGGCAGCCGACCCATCAGATTTTGGTGCTTCAAGAGGTTGTGTAAAGATCGGTATTTTGAATAATTAACATTGATAGGCTTCCAAGGTCTTTTTGTAGGATCAGGAGAGCGACTAGTAAAGGAAGTGAGCCCGCTAGGGTATAAAATAAGAAATATGTGCCTGCATTTAGTCGTTCCGCCTGATTCCCTCAGCGGGTAATGATAATGAGGGTTGGGATTAGTGTGGCCTCAAATATTACGTAAAACATTATGATCTCCGTGGCCCCGAAGGCTAGAATTAGAAAAATCTGCAATGATGTTAATAGTATGATGAACGTTCGTTGACGGCTGATTGGTTCCGATGATATGTGGTTTTGGCTTGCAATGATTATGAGCGGAAGAAGTCAGCAGGATAGAATAAGGAGAGGGGTGGATAGGGGGTCAGTTGCGATATATGAATTCGATGAGGATCACCCTGTTTCTGTTTCTCACTTTATCCAGCTCAAGCTAACAAGCGCGATCGTAAGGCTTTGTGATGAGGTTGTGATCCAAAGTCATTTCTTATTAATTAGTCATGCTGTGGGGATCATTATGATTGTTGGGATTAGGACTTTTAGCATTGTAACAGGTTCAGGGCTTTTAAGTGGTCTGTTCCGTGAGTTCGTGATGTGGCTACCAGAAGAGCCAGGCCCGCGCTAGCCTCGCAGGCAGAGAAGGCTAATAGCATTATGGGGGTTGATGAGAAAATGCTCGAGTTTATCTGAATTGATCACAGGGCGAGTGCCACGTAAAGCGAAAGCATCATGGCTTCTAAGCATAGCAAGGCTGAAAGAAGGTGTTTTCGGTGAAAGGCTAAACCAGATAGGCCAAGGGTAAATGCTAGGGTAAATGTAAAGTGAGTTGGAGTCATAAGACGATCATGGATTTGAACCACGTTTTGCTGAGCCGAAATCAGCGGTCTTTCTTTAGACTAATCGTCTATTCAGCTCATTCTAGTCCCCCTTGGGCTCATTCGTAAGCAAGTCCAATGGTTAATAATACAATGATTGAGGTGGCCCAGAAGAGCGTTTGGGTGGTGGTTAATAGTTGATTTCCTCATGGTAAGGGGAGAAGAAGGGCAATTTCTAGGTCAAATAGTAGAAATAGGATTGCTACTAGGAAGAATCGTATTGAGAAAGGTAGGCGGGCAGAGCCCAGGGGGTCAAATCCGCATTCGTAGGGAGAGAGTTTCTCTGAGTCCGGGCTTATTTGTGGGAGTCAAAAGGATACAAAAATTAGGACGCAGGAGAGAGTTGTGGTAATTATTAAAATTGAAATAATTGGGTTCATTATCTTTCCCTGGGTTCTAACCAGGATCAAGTAATTGGAAGTCACTTATATTTGGTTAATACTAGAAAGATTATGAGCCTCATCAGTAGATTGAGATGTACAGGAATAGTCATACCACGTCGACGAAGTGTCAATATCATGCTGCGGCTTCAAATCCGAAGTGGTGCTCTGAGGTGAAGTGGTATTTTACTTGTCGTAATAGGCAGACTGCCAAAAATGTTGAGCCAATAATTACATGTAGTCCATGGAACCCTGTGGCTACAAAGAATGTTGAGCCATATACTCCATCGGCGATGGTGAAAGGGGCTTCATAATACTCTATTGCTTGAAGGAGAGTAAAATAGAAGCCTAGAAGAATAGTAAGGGTTAGTGATTGAATTGCTTGTTTTCGTTCCCCCTCTATGATGCTGTGATGGGCCCACGTAACGGTAACCCCGGAGGCTAGAAGTACGGCGGTATTAAGAAGGGGTACCTCGAACGGGTCTAACGTGATAATTCCTGTTGGAGGCCAGCAGGCCCCTAGCTCTGGTGTGGGGGCAAGGCTGGAGTGGTAGAATGCTCAAAAGAACCCTAGGAAAAAGAAGACTTCTGAGGTAATGAATAAAATTATACCATACCGTAATCCTTTTTGTACCGGGGGTGTATGATGTCCTTGGAAGGTCCCCTCTCGGACAATGTCTCGTCATCACTGATATATTGTAAGAAGTAAAAGTACTATCCCTAGTGTAACAAGAGTTATGGTCTGAAAGTGAAACCACATTGCGGTTCCAGAAGTGACTAACAGGGCAGCAACTGCCCCTGTTAGAGGTCATGGGCTTGGGTCAACTATGTGGTATGCGTGTGCTTGGTGTGCCATTATACGTTTTCTTGTAAGTAGAGGCTTAATAACAGAACAAATACATATGCCTGAATTATAGCAACGGCTACCTCAAGGAGGGTGAGCAGGAATAGAACTAGGGATGTCAATACAGCTACAGTCGGTATTAGTGGTAGTAGCACGAACACGGCGGTGGCAATTAGTTGAATTAATAGGTGGCCTGCTGTTAGGTTTGCGGTGAGTCGTACGCCCAGGGCAAGTGGTCGAATAAATAGGCTAATGGTTTCGATAATAATAAGAACTGGGATCAAAGGGACTGGGGTTCCTTCAGGCAATAGATGTCCTAGGGCAATTGTTGGCTGGTTTCGCATTCCAATAATTACTGTTGCGAGTCACAGAGGCACTGCGAACCCTATATTTAATGATAATTGAGTAGTGGGTGTAAAGGTGTAGGGGAGAAGTCCTAGCAGGTTTATGCTAATAAGGAATAGTATTAAGGATACAAACAGGGTAGCCCACTTATGTCCGGCTGGGTTTAGGGGCGTAAAGATTTGTTGTGTAAATAGCCCAATAAATCACGACTGTAGGGTAAGAAGACGGTTGTTAATTCAGCGTCGAGTGCATGTGGGGTAGATAACTCATGGTAGAAGAAGGGCAAGACCTATTAGCGGAATTCCTATGAGTGTGGGGCTTATAAACTGGTCGAAAAAATTTAGTGCCATGGTCAGTTTCAAGGGTTGGTTGTTGTGCTTTCTGTAGTGCGAGAGGCTGGCTCATTGTTGAAGGTGTGTGATATTACTTTAGTGGGGGCAATTAGAAGGAAGACTAATCATGAGAAGACTAGAATAATAAATCAGGGGGCGGGGTTTAGTTGAGGCATGTCACTAAGGGTGGTCGGAATCACCAATCTTTAGCTTAAAAGGCTAATGCTAGGTCCTGTTTAGCTTCTCAGTGAGGCGTCTTCGAGTATTGTAGATGATCAGGATTCGAAGTGGTGTAGAGGTACTGCTTCTACTACGATAGGTATAAAGCTGTGATTTGCACCGCAAATTTCAGAGCATTGTCCATAATACACTCCAGGCCGGGCTGCAATGAATGCTGTTTGGTTGAGTCGTCCTGGTACTGCGTCTATTTTAACACCTAGGGCAGGAACAGCCCATGAGTGAAGTACATCTTCTGCTGTTACTAAAACTCGTACGGGAGACTCTATTGGAACTACTATTCGGTGGTCGGTTTCTAGTAGGCGAAATTGCCCTGGGGTTAGGTCTTGGGTAGGAATTATGTAGGAGTCGAAGCCCAGGTCTTCATAGTCTGTATATTCATAGCTTCAGTATCATTGATGTCCGATTGCTTTAATTGTTAGATGTGGGTCGTTAATCTCATCTATTAGGTAGAGAATTCGAAGGGAGGGGAGGGCAATTAGGATTAGAATAACTGCAGGTAGGACTGTTCAAACAATCTCGATCTCTTGGGAGTCTAGAATATAGGTGTCTGTTAATGTAGTTGTTACTATGGCTACAATAATATAAAGGACAAGAGTGCTGATTAAAAAAACGATTATTAGTGCGTGGTCATGGAAATGGAGGAGTTCCTCCATTACTGGGGAGGCTGCGTCTTGAAAACCTAGTTGAGAGGGGTGTGCCATTAAGATGCGCGGGGTTTTAACCCACAATTCCATCTTGACAAGGTGGGGTAATTTTTGTTACTAGCATCTTATAAAAGAGAGTGACAGAGTGGTTATGTGGTCGGCTTGAAACCGTCTTATGGGGGTTCAATTCCTTCCTTTCTTGAGTATTTTACTACTTTTCCATATAGGGGGTTGGTGTCTCAAAATTTATAGTCTCAGGCTGGGTGAACACGAACGTATCCTGGCTCTTCAAATGTGTGGTAGGGAGGAGGGCAGCCATGTAGTCACTCAACGTTTGTTGGGGTAAGCTCCACTCATTTTACTTCTCGTTTTGAGGCAAAGGCTTCTCATAAAATAAATAGGAATAAAATAACGGCTGTGAGTGAGACTAGTGAACCAATAGATGAGATTGTATTTCATAGTGTATAAGCATCAGGGTAGTCTGAGTATCGTCGAGGCATTCCCGCTAGCCCTAGGAAATGTTGAGGGAAGAAGGTAAGGTTTACCCCAATAAACATTACTCCAAAGTGAATTTTGGTTCAAGTATCATGTAGGGTATAACCTGTGAATAAAGGGAATCAGTGTACAAATCCCCCCATAATTGCAAAGACAGCTCCCATGGATAAAACATAATGGAAGTGAGCTACTACGTAGTATGTGTCGTGAAGCACGATGTCGATAGATGAGTTAGCTAATACAATTCCAGTTAAGCCTCCAACTGTGAACAGGAAAATAAATCCAAGGGCTCAGAGTAGGGGGGTTTCTCATTTGATTTGGCCCCCGTGAAGGGTGGCGAGCCAGCTAAAGACTTTTACTCCCGTTGGAATTGCAATAATTATTGTAGCGGAAGTAAAATAGGCACGGGTGTCAACGTCTATACCTACAGTGAACATGTGATGAGCTCATACAATGAACCCTAGCAGGCCAATTGCTATTATTGCCCAAACTATTCCTATATAGCCGAATGGTTGAGGTTTACCAGCGTAGTAGGCAACGATGTGGGAGATTATTCCGAACCCAGGTAAAATAAGAATATAAACTTCAGGGTGCCCAAAGAATCAGAATAGGTGTTGATAAAGGATCGGGTCACCTCCCCCAGCAGGGTCAAAGAAAGTAGTATTAAGGTTTCGATCAGTTAGGAGCATTGTAATGCCAGCTGCTAGTACTGGGAGAGAGAGTAGAAGTAGTACTGCTGTAACTAGTACTGCTCAGACAAATAAAGGTGTCTGGTATTGTGTAATGGCTGGGGGCTTCATGTTAATAATGGTTGTGATAAAATTAATTGCTCCTAAGATTGACGATACACCCGCTAAGTGAAGAGAGAAGATGGTTAGATCAACAGATGCACCAGCGTGAGCTAAGTTGCCCGCAAGAGGAGGGTAAACTGTTCAACCAGTTCCTGCTCCTGCTTCGACCCCCGACGAGGCTAGCAATAAAAGGAAAGAAGGAGGGAGTAGTCAGAAGCTTATGTTATTTATTCGTGGGAATGCCATATCTGGGGCCCCAATTATGAGAGGAATCAGTCAGTTTCCGAAGCCTCCGATCATAATGGGTATTACTATAAAGAAGATTATTACAAAAGCATGGGCTGTTACGATGACATTGTAAATTTGGTCGTCACCTAGGAGAGCACCAGGTTGGCTAAGCTCAGCTCGGATAAGAAGGCTTAATGCAGTGCCAACCATACCGGCTCAGGCACCAAAGACTAGGTAGAGGGTGCCGATATCTTTATGGTTCGTAGAGAAAAATCAACGGGTGATTGCCACAGGTAAGATGGCCGAGTGTTTAGGCGGTGGGCTGTAGTCCCATAGACAGAGGTTTAACTCCTTTTCTTATCAAGTTTTGTGGTGTAGAGGCATGTCAGATTGCAAACCTGGTGGCGCAGAGTAGTTTCTGCCAAAACTTCCCCTTTCCCGGCGACGGGGAAGTAGATGGATGCCTGCTGGTTTTGGCGCCTAGCTGTTAACTAGGATCTTGAGGGATCGAGGCCCTCCTATCTATTAAGGCCTTAGCTTAATTAAAGCGTCTGATTTGCACTCAGTTAATGTGGGATAGAGTCCCGCAGGTCTTAGCAGAGGTTGGGAGGGTTCCACTCCCGCTTAAGGCTTTGAAGGCCTTTGGTCTATCTATCCTAAATCTCTATGTTAGTAGTGCTATGGCAGCTGGGGTGATAGGTAGTATGGTGAGTGAGGCGACCGCCATTAGTGGGAGAGGGCTCGTAGTTATTGTCTTCACTCGCCATGGGGCTTTGTTAATATTTGTGTTGGGGCCAGATGTCAGTGTTATACTATAGCAGAGACGTAGATAAAAGAATAGACTCAATAGGGCGGCGAGGGCTATAAGGGTCGCGGTTGTACTTAGGTCCTGTTTGGTAAGTTCTTGTAAGATTATCCACTTTGGTATAAATCCCGTGAGAGGGGGCAACCCCCCGAGTGATAACATGGTTAGTATCGCAATGGTGGTTATGGTGGGGGCTTTAGTTCAGGCTACTGAAAGGGTGTTGATGCTTGTTGTTGATAGAGTCTTCAAGGTTATGAATGCGGTAGATGTCATAATAATATAAATTGCTAAGTTCAGGAGTATAAGGTTAGGGGAATATTTTAGTACTATAATTATTCATCCTATGTGCGCAATTGAGGAGTATGCTAGAATTTTACGTAGTTGCGTTTGGTTCAGTCCTCCCCACCCCCCAATTAGGGTGGATGTTAGTCCAATAATAACAAGTAGAACAGTGTTAACATTAGGGGCTAGTTGATAAATAAGGATTATGGGGGCAAGCTTTTGTCATGTTGATAAAATAAGGCCGGTTGTGAGGTCGAGCCCCTGTAGAACTTCGGGGAGCCAGAGGTGGGTGGGGGCAAGTCCAATTTTTATTCCCAAGGAAATCATGGTTACTGCAGCGGTTAATGGGTGGGACAACTGCTGGATATGTCACTCTCCAATTAGCCAAGCGTTGGAGGTGGTAGCGAATAACATTAGTGCTGCCGCGGCAGCTTGGGTCAGGAAATATTTTGTTGTAGCTTCGACGGCCCGCGGGTGGTGCTGTTGGGCTATTAGGGGGATAATGGCAAGTGTGTTAATTTCTAATCCTATCCATGCTATCAGCCAATGTGAGCTGGCGAATGTGATCGTGGTCCCTAGTCCTAGGCTTGCGATGAGAATAAATATAATTCACGGGTTCATTAGCAAAGGAAGGATTTTAACCAACATGTTCGGGGTATGGGCCCGAAAGCTTATTTAGCTGACCTTACTAGGAGGTAGTGTAACGGAAGCACTAGGGGTTTTGATCTCCTAAGAATGGGTTCGAATCCCTTTTTCCTAAGGAAGCGGGAGTGTTTTAATCTCCATGATCCGCTCTATCAAAGCGGCCCTTTATCTTCAGGCACGTTTCCTTTAAAACTGAGGAGGTAAGCCCGCTAGTGCAATGGGGAGGGCTATATTTCACATCAAAAGTGCCAAAGCTACCGGCAGAAAATTTTTCCATACAAGGTGTATAAGCTGGTCATATCGGAACCGGGGGTAAGAGGCTCGGACTCACAAGAATATTACTGATAGGAGGGCAGCTTTTAATATCAGGTTGATCGTTGTTAGTTCAGGTAGAAGGGGGTTATGCATGGCACCTAAAAAAAGAATAGCGGATAAGGTATTCATCAATAGGATGTTCGAATACTCAGCGAGGAAAAAGAGGGCAAAGGGCCCCCCAGCATATTCTACATTAAAACCAGAGACTAGCTCTGACTCCCCTTCTGTTAAGTCGAATGGGGCCCGATTGGTCTCCGCTAATGTGGAAACATATCATATAGCAGCTAAGGGCCATCCTGGGGCCAATAATCAAATTGCTTCTTGGGCGGTGTTAAATATAGTTAGGTTAAATCCTCCAACTATAATAATTACAGACAGCAGGATTAGTCCGAGGCTAACTTCATACGAAATGGTTTGGGCCACTGCTCGTAGTGCTCCAATTAGGGCATACTTTGAGTTTGATGCTCACCCGGACCCCAGGATTGAGTATACGGCGAGGCTTGAGAGGGCAAGTACAAATAGAATGCCCAGATTAAGATTAATAACTGGGTATGGTATTGGGATGGGTGCTCACATTGTGAGAGCAAGGGTTAGGGCTAGGGTGGGGGTTACTAAAAATAGAAATGGGGAGGCGGTTGACGGACGGATAGGCTCCTTAATAAATAATTTTACTCCATCGGCAATTGGTTGCAATAAACCATAGGGGCCGACCACGTTCGGTCCTTTTCGTAGTTGTATATATCCTAAGACCTTTCGTTCTAGCAGAGTGAGAAAGGCGACGGCTAAGAGGATGGGGACAATATACGCTAGGGGGTTGACGATGTGAATTATAACTGAGTTCATAGCTGAAGGAGAGGATTTGAACCTCCGATGGAAAGGGCTTAGGCCTTTTGCAATTACCAGGCTCTGCCACCTTAGCATGCCATTATCTTTGGCGGATGAGTCTTTCCCATTAAATGCTTTATATGGTTTCAGCGGGTTGGGTTAGGGCTTGTGTTTTCGTGGGCCCCCCTACTCCGGTCCTTTCGTACTAGGGGTAGGTAGTTCATAGATAGAAACCGACCTGGATTGCTCCGGTCTGAACTCAGATCACGTAGGACTATTAATCGTTGAACAAACGAACCCTTAATAGCGGCTGCACCAATAGGATGTCCTGATCCAACATCGAGGTCGTAAACCCCCTCGTCGATATGGACTCTGGGAGGGGATCGCGCTGTTATCCCTAGGGTAACTCGGTTCGTTGATCAGATTTAAGTCTGGGTCATTCTTGGTCAGATTTTCTGGTACTTAGAGTTGTTCTTCTTAGTTCAAGGGTTTTCCCGTTCCACGTGGAGGCTTTTCTTTCCTCCATGGTCGCCCCAACCGAAGGCACTTTGATCATACGCTTTATGCTTTTCCTACACTTATTTAATGCTAGGACTTCGTGAGCTTGATCATTTGCCTGAAGCTCCATAGGGTCTTCTCGTCTTATGTTACTATCCCCGCTTCTGCACGGGGAGATCAATTTCATTGACTGGGGGGAGGAGACAGTAAAACCCTCGTTATGCCATTCATACAGGTCTCCATTTAAAAGACAAGTGATTACGCTACCTTCGCGCGGTTAAAATACCGCGGCCGTTAAACACTGCTGTCACAGGGCAGGCGGGACCTCTAATACTTCACTGTTAGCAAGAGGCGATGTTTTTGGTAAACAGGCGGGGTCTTGGTTTTGCCGAGTTCCTTCTCTCCCTTTTAGTCTTTCCTGGGCGCACTCCTGTGTCGGGCTGACGGTGGTTTTTTCAGGGTCTTCTTGTTTGTTAATTTTTCTTTGTTTTGCCCTCTTTTGGGTCCGTTATTTATCAGCGGATAATCCTGTCTGACTCATGATTGTGCGAGGAGAGGGGTGTACCCCTCTTATTACTGATTCTAGCATTATCTTCTCTATGCGTACATAGGGGGGCTCAGTGTTGATAGGGGGATAGGTTGGGTTTACTTGCATTGTTGGTTAAGTTTTTCTTGAGCTTTAACGCTATCTTCACAGGTGGCTGCTTTTAGGCCCACTGGGGGAAGTGCCTTAAATTGATTGATCCTTCCCCTCCTTCGTAAGGTTGTATCCTTTTTCAAAAGGGCTGTACCCCTTTTGACTAACTACTACACCTTGCTCGTTCTTTTCAGATCTAAAAATAGAATGGTATAGCGCTGAACTTATATTCATTTTCTGAGCAACCAGCTATCACCAGGTTCGGTAGGCTTATCACCTCTACTCGAAAGTCTTCCCACTCTTTTGCCACAGAGACGGGTTCGCCCCTTTGGGCTGCTCCGGAGTAGCTCCCCTGGTTTCGGGGGGTCAAACTTAAGTTCTCTTTGCTTGGGGTTTCTTGCTAGATCATGATGCAAAAGGTACGAGGGCTAGTCTCTGCTTTTCTTTGCTTCCTTGGGTTGTTTCACTTCTTTTTCAGCTTTCCCTTGCGGTACTAATTCTATTGCTCTATGGACCTTTTCTATCACCTATACTTGGGCGGTAAAATGTTTTAGTATGCGAATGTGGTGTCTTTATTTATATTTCTCATTTACGGTTGCGGTTAGGCTAGCTTCTTGGCTTAGGGCGATTCGATTTGCACGAGTGTCTTCTCAGTGTAAGGGAGATGCTTTCCTATTTAGCTACGTCCTAATTAATCCAAGCGCACCTTCCGGTACACTTACCATGTTACGACTTGCCTCCTCTCTATTGGCCTCAAGTTTTTATGTACTGTCATTTCGTTTTTCGAGGAGAGTGACGGGCGGTGTGTACGCGCCTCAGGGCCGGTTTCAAAAGGGCTCTCTTTTCCCTCTTTACTGCTAAATCCACCTTCGGCTGTGCATATTTCATTGCAGGTTTCGTGGTGTTCTGGTGCCAGAAAATGTAGCCCATCTCTTCCCCCTCCATTCGCTACACCTCGACCTGACGTGTTGGGTGGTACCCGTTTTGCTTACTGCTTCTTCTCTCAAAAGGTAAACTGGCGACGGCGGTATATAGGCGGTATTGACAAGGAGAGGTGAGGTTTAACGGGGATTATCGGTTATAGGACAGGCTCCTCTAGGTGGGTTTGAGGCACCGCCAAGTCCCTTGGGTTTTAAGCTGGGGCTCGTAGTTCCCTGGCGGGTGAAGTTTGTATGTTTATCACCTTGGTTTAAGGCTGAGCATAGTGGGGTATCTAATCCCAGTTTGTGTCTTAGCTGTCGTGAGTTCAAGTTCAATAGAACCACTTTCGTTGTTGGTCTTCGTAACCCCCATGGCGTATGACAGCATAGGGGGTATTTGGCTCTATTTCAGAAGTGTCTCTAATCACACTTTACGCCGTGATGTGTCAATTTGGGCCTCTCGTGTAACCGCGGTTGCTGGCACGAGTTTTACCGGCCCTTGTTAGCCCTAACTAAGTCAAGCTTTCGCTTATGGCTTAATGTTTGTCACTGCTGATTTCCCGTGGGGGTGTGGCTAAGCAAGGCGTTTTGGGCCACCGGGGTGTGCCTGATGCCTGCTCCTTTTTTCCTGCCGGGAGTAAAGGGCATTCTCACAGGGGTGCGGGTACTTGCATGTGTAAATCGGGCTACAACTGACGTTAAAGTCAGGACCAGGCTTTTTTGTTATTGGAACTTCTTAGGGTTCATCTTGGCATCTTCAGTGCCATGCTTTGGGTTAAGCTACATTAAC